TTTGTAGCAATAAAACACTATTGTTCCTCCCCGAAATTATATATGATCGATTACAAATATCTATGATCTGTCTTCTCTATAAAGGACCTGAAATACCTTGCTTACGTATCATTGGAAAATGCATTAACATAAATACGGCAGTAAGAAGAGGTAATACAAAAGTGTGTAAACTATAAAAACGGGTCAAAGTAGATTGACCCACACTAGCACTTCCACGCAATAACTCTACTAAAGGTGATCCTATTACGGGAATAGCTTCAGGTACGCCTGTCACGATTTTTACTGCCCAATAACCGATTTGGTCCCGGGGTAAGGAATAACCAGTTACACCAAACGATGCAGTCAATACAGCCAGAACCACACCCGTAACCCAAGTCAATTCGCGAGGTTTTTTAAATCCGCCCGTGAGATACACACGAAATACGTGTAGGATCATCATTAGGACCATCATACTTGCTGACCATCGATGAACTGATCGGATTAACCAACCAAAGTTGGCTTCAGTCATTATGTATTGAACAGAGGCAAAAGCCTCCGTAACGGTCGGACGATAGTAAAAGGTCATAGCAAAACCCGTAGCTACTTGTACTAAAAAACAAGTAAGTGTGATCCCTCCTAGACAATAAAATATATTGACATGAGGAGGAACATATTTACTAGTTATATCATCTGCAATCGCCTGAATCTCGAGACGCTCCTCGAACCAATCATATACTTTATTGAGATAGGTAAACCAAGGGGACTCCCCCTCTGAGAACCGTATATGAGAATTTCATCTCGTACGGCTCAAGCAGAAACACCCAAATACTGATTACAATGGATATGTAATAGAAAATTTTAAATTTCTTATTTATCCACTTGATTCAATCGTCTTTGAAGATACGAAGGAACCAAAACCCGAACTCTCTTCTTTAGTTGTGATGAGAATGCCAAAATATCAAGTTAGCTCATCTGTCTTTATGTTGATCGTTACAGGCCTCTTGAATCTTCTATTCCCCTATTTATTTGTTATTTGATTTGTTGTTTTTGTTTGTGCGTAATGCAGATTGACTATTGTTTACTATTTTTTTTTTTTGATAGGAATTCTCTTGTTGAGACCCTATGAATCGATTGAAACCTCAGATTCATACTAGAACCACGATGATTCAATAAAACCCAAAAACTAAGACCAAGGGTTCTATGAGTAAGAACTATTTGATCATCACTTATTCATAGATGTAATGACTAAAAATCCAGAGAAAGATTTGTCCTTCGGTCAAAATAAGCATGATTCTAAAGGAAGAAAAATCGTTCAATTTATCAAATACCTCTTTGTTTGAAAATTTTTTGAAGTCCAGTCACGAGGTCTGAATAGTAGGTATGAATCATAGTTCATATATTTCTTGATCTATTCCATATATTGCGTGCTCCAGATACTAGGATGAATATCCGACGAGGCAGAACCATCTCTGTCGAGATGACAGACCCTTTCTCTGTACTATCAATAGGATCAATTATAACAAGTCGCACACTCATATTCCGGAAATACCGAAACAACGGAATTCCACGGTCAAACTACCAGAATGGACTATAAATCTGAGTCCTAAGTGATTCATTTTTGATTGAAAAGCTAGGGCTTCTGGTTCTTATGGACCTAATTCATTGAAATTCCATCCAGTAAAACGGAAGAATTATAAATCTCTAAAATAATAGATAGGAATATCGCAAATAGAGCCATTGCGACACCCATAAATGGGGTGGTTCCCCATCCAGGAGCCACTTTACCATATTCTGAATTCAATGGTTTCAATAAATCCCCTGTAATAGTTCGTCTTGGCCCAGATCTAGCACTACCCTCAACGGTTTGTGTAGCCATAAATACTATTGCATTGGTTGAGATCTGTTGACTTTGTATACTATTCCGTTGTAAATAAACGATCTTATCGTAGCATAGATCCGTCGTGGTCTTGAAATTCTCTAATAATGGAAACAGCAACCTTAGTCGCCATCTCCATATCTGGTTCACTTGTAAGCTTTACAGGGTACGCCTTATATACCGCTTTTGGGCAACCCTCTCAACAACTAAGAGATCCATTCGAGGAACACGGAGACTAATTGAAGTAATGAGTCCCCATATGGGGGACTCATTACTTCAATTAAGATAATGAAAAATCATTTCATCTTTTTAGTCGGGACCTTAGGCGGTTCTCGAAAAAATATAGCGAAAAAGATTATCCCTAAAGTCGAGACTAAGAGGAATGTATAAACCAATGCTTCCATAGATTCGATCGTTGTTTACAATTATAGCTTCCACACCTGTTCATTTAGGATTATTTCCCAGATAAAGAAAGGACAAGAGCAAAGAAAGGCGATGATTCAAATCAATATTTCTATGGTACCTTATGTCAAATCAAAAAAATCAAATATAGAGGCGAAAGATACCGGAGCAATGTTGTATCAGACTACCTGTCTCCTTGTAGTTGGATCTCCAAGTTTTTGGAATGCTCCAAATTCCACTTGAGCATCCAAATCTGGGTCAATCCCAGCAAAAACATCTCTGAACAAGGTTCGAGCGCCATGCCAAATGTGTCCGAAAAAGAAGAGCAAAGCAAACGTAGCATGTCCAAAAGTGAACCAACCCCTTGGACTGCTCCGAAAAACACCATCGGATTTCAAAGTAGCACGATCTAATTCAAAAATTTCACCCAATTGGGCACGTCTAGCATATTTTTTCACAGTAGCAGGATCGCTATAGCTGACTCCATTGAGTTCGCCACCATAGAACTCAACAGTTACACCCACTTGTTCGACACTATACTTCGATTCTGCCCTTCTAAAAGGAACATCGGCTCTCACAATTCCGTCTCCGTCCACCAAAACTACTGGAAATGTTTCAAAAAAAGTAGGCATACGGCGTACAAAAAGTTCATGCCCTTCTTTATCTCTAAAGATAGGGTGTCCTAACCATCCAACAGCTATCCCATCCCCGTTGTCCATTGAGCCTGCCCGGAATAATCCACCTTTCGCCGGATTATTACCGATGTAATCATAAAAAGCTAATTTTTCGGGAATTTTAGACCAAGCTTCCGATAAACTCAGATTTTCGGCTAGACTGGCGCCAACTCTTCGATATATTTCTTGCTGGAAGTATCCCTGATCCCACTGATAACGAGTGGGACCAAATAATTCGATCGGGGTAGTTGCTGAACCATACCACATAGTTCCAGCAACAACGAAAGCTGCAAAAAAGACAGCAGCGATACTACTGGAAAGGACAGTTTCAATATTGCCCATACGTAATCCTTTGTATAGACGTTGGGGTGGGCGGACACTAAGATGGAATAGACCTGCTAATATACCCAATGTACCTGCTGCAATATGATGAGAGGCTATTCCTCCCGGAACAAAGGGATCAAAACCTTCCGCACCCCACGCTGGATTTACAGATTGTACTTTTCCGGTTAGGCCATAAGGATCGGATACCCATATTCCAGGACCATACAAGCCTGTTACATGAAATGCGCCAAACCCAAAGCAAGCCACCCCTGAGAGAAATAAATGAATTCCAAAAATCTTGGGCAAATCCAAAGAGGGTTTTCCCGTACGTTCATCACAGAATATTTCTAGGTCCCAATACACCCAATGCCAGATAGCTGCTAAGAAGCACAAGCCAGAAAACACAATATGTGCCCCGGCCACACCTTCGTAACTCCAAATACCCGGATTCGTTATAGTTCCTCCTGTAATACTCCAACCGCCCCATGAATTGTTTATTCCTAAACGAGTCATGAAGGGTATAACGAACATACCCTGTCTCCACATTGGATCAAGAACGGGGTCAGAAGGATCAAAAACTGCTAATTCGTATAGAGCCATCGAACCGGCCCAACCGGAAACTAGAGCTGTATGCATTATATGGACAGAAAGCAGCCGACCGGGATCATTCAATACGACGGTATGAACACGATACCAAGGCAAACCCATGGAAATACCCCTTTCTCAAAGAAAAAATAGATACTATGTAACTTTATCACATTGGAAATAACTATGCTATGGACCTCACCTTTTCATTGGATTATCTCGAAACAAGGGTTAATATTTATTCTGTTCCGTTAGTAATAATTGAACAATTCTGTTCGTAGGAACAAAGAGAAGCAGATCTATTCTATACCCAATAAGTACCAATACGCAATGGGGGGATTAATCCTATTTTTTGTGAGCGAATGTATAGATACTTGTTTCTCATTCGAACGATCCGTTCGTAAGAATTTTCCTTTATTCCGTCTTCCTCTATGAATTTTCCAATCTATCGATAAAATACGATAAACGACAATATTATGAAGACAATAAACCATTGTTTGTTACGTTTCCACATCAAAGTGAAATAGAATACTTCATTTTTCTTTCATTTAATGCCCATTGGTGTTCCAAAAGTACCTTTTCGGAGTCCTGGAGAGGAAGATGCAGTTTGGGTTGACGTATAGTGTGACTTGTCAGACATATTGGGTCATATGGGATTTCCCCGTTCTCTCCCCCGATCGAGATATCCTCTGTTTCGCCCAAGAAAGATTGATTGAACCATCAATAATTCGAAGCGTGAAGTGCAATTAGATCAATTTATTTGGTTGGAGGATCAATATTCTCAATTAAAAGAATTTATGGTTGGCTTGGACCAATAAAATGAAGTATACAGGCTCCGTTCAGAAAATGCCAAGGTAATCCATGTATGATTACCACCCTATCAGAAATGATTCCTTTATACCATATGAGTGATCTCAAATTGCCAATTAATGGAATAATATGATGAATACATCGAATATTTTGTGGAAGGCATGAAAATGAAACAAATTGAAAAAAAAAAAGAAGTGGTACTGGGATCATTTGTCCTATATGTGCAAATCGAATTCGGGCAGATCTTTACCCGGAGTAGAGCATAAACCTAAAAGAGTGGAAGAGGCCCATTCGGGAACAAGAAAATTACATCGTGATTTAGATCTCGATGAAACAATACATCAATGAGGGGTTAGCTCGATAAGTTCAGTGAATTCTTTTTTGATTTTATAGGGAAGCAAGTCAAAACTCATGTTTCTTAAAAAATGGAAGAAAAAGCCCGCTACGAAAAAAGAAATAGGGCTGGAATCGACAATTTCTTTTTTTTTTTTTCTCAATTTTGATTTTTTGAACCGTATGCACCCAAAGGTGCGTGTACGGTTCCTAAGGAATAGAATTTTGTCCTAATCAACCGACTTCATCGAGAAAGATTACTTTTTTTAGGCCAAGAAGTTGATAGCGAGATCTCGAATCAACTTGTTGGTCTCATGGTATATCTCAGTATAGAGGATGATACCAGGGATCTGTATTTGTTTATAAATTCTCCCGGCGGATGGGTAATCCCAGGAATAGCTATTTATGATACTATGCAATTTGTGCCACCAGATGTACATACAATATGCATGGGATTAGCCGCTTCAATGGGATCTTTCATCCTGGTTGGAGGAGAAATTACCAAACGTCTAGCATTCCCTCACGCTTGGCGCCAATGAGTTTTTTTATTTGAGAGAAAAAAAGACTATGCCTTCGTCATATGGAATATGAATAAAATAATAATAATATTAAGTAATAATAGCATGGCATTTCAAGTTCGATATGAGCAAACTATTATTATTTTTTCATAATATGAGATTATGTATCGAGATAGTAGTATGAAAGAAAGGTTATTTCCGACTTGATCTTATGTATCGGGGTCCATTTCAGCGTCACAAACCTTTTTGCTTCCACATCAGAAGTCTCTTTCCAATATTTATGTTATGAAAGAGTGTGAAAATCAAAAAAAAAAGATCATTTTTTACTTATTTTTATTTGATCGGATCAGAAAGAAACTTTGGGATTGCTGAATCACAGACGAGATAAATATATAAAGCAACGGAACCATCATAGTATTTTTTGATTACTCCGAAAGGAAGGATGGTAAATGGATCATTCAACGATCTGGGTCTGATAGATTCGACTTGTCTCTTTCTTCGATGAAAAAAGAGAAAAAAAAAATTCCATTACAGAGCCGTATGCACAAAAGATGCCTGTACGGTTGTTCAATTCTATCTTTTTCTCCCTGCTTGTTATTCTTTATCCCTTCCCTTCGCCCAATCATGCGAGATAGAGGAATCGTTCATTATGTTATATCATCAGGGTTATGATCCATCAACCTGCTAGTTCTTTTTATGAGGCACCCACAGGAGAATTTATCCTGGAAGCGGAAGAACTACTGAAACTCCGCGAAACCCTCACAAGGGTTTATGTACAAAGAACGGGCAATCCTTTATGGGTTGTATCCGAAGACATGGAAAGGGATGTTTTTATGTCAGCAACAGAAGCCCAAGATTATGGCATTGTTGATCTTGTAGCGATCGAAAATACCGGGGATTTCGCATAAATCTTTGATTCCATTTCGAATCATAATTTGAATGAACCCTTATTTGATCTTTTATCTTCTTACCTGGGTAAAATATGAAATGGAAGTAATTCATAATCATCCGGTTAGGATCGATCTAAACCAGCCCATTCTGTATATGATTCAGCATGCCAACTATTAAACAACTTATTAGAAACACAAGACAGCCAATCAGAAATGTCACGAAATCCCCCGCTCTTCGAGGATGTCCTCAGCGTCGAGGAACATGTACTAGGGTGTATGTGCGACTCGTTCGGATCATGAGCTAGAACAAATGAGACGATTTTTACAGTATCAATGACTCGTACCAATGAATAGAATGGAAGAACTCCATTCACTATCGAAAAATAAAGATCTCTCGTATACCTCTATTTGTATGGAATTTATGGTTTCCATTGGTGCAAATCCAATCACCTCGATTTGAGATGAAAAGCAATTCCCATTGGTAGCAAATGGTTATCCATTAAGCGGGGGAATGATATTTAAGAAGCAGAAAGATTATGCTCCTACTCTTGCAAGAACGGACTAACAGGGTCAGCTACCTATTCAACCTTCATAATTAAATGCCGTCACTGTATGGATAGATCCCATTGAAAAAAGACCTATTACTCGATAATTCATCGGTAGAGCCAAAGAGCGTGAACTGTACAAGTTACCAATAACATTGATTAAATGAGGAAAGGGGCTCCGGTGTATAGAGAGGACCTCGCCGTTTAAGAAGTAACCATAGAAACGATGGAAGCCACTATTTGTCCATTTACGATTTATTTTATACCTAATATCGGTACAATTTCTTTTTTTTTTTGAGGTGAAATGCCTGGAAGAAATCAAAAAATCGTGGTTGGGAAGGTTATAGTAGCAAAAGCCATTGGAATTTTTATTTTAATTTTATACATCGGAAGAATCCGTTTTGTTATTAATAAACCAGGAGAGGGGAAAAGAATGACTGAAAGAAAAGAAATCAATTAGTTATTCATCAAAGTTTCTTTTGATTCAATGACCAGAGTTAGACGAAGATATATAGCTCGGAGACGTAGAACAAAAATTCGTTTATTTGCAGCAACCTTTCGAGGGGCTCATTCAAGACTTACTCGAACTACTACTCAACAGAAAATGAGAGCTTTGGTTTCCACTCATCGGGATAGAGGCAGGCGAAAGAGAAGTTTTCGTCGTTTGTGGATCACTCGGATAAATGCAGTAACTCGTGAGAATAGGGGATCCCATAGTTATAGTCGATTAATACTTGATCTGTACAAGAGGCAGTTGCTTCTTAATCGTAAAATACCTGCGCAAATAGCCATATCAAATAGGAATTGTCTTGACACGATTTCCAATGCGATCATCAAATAAGGAGATTGGAAGGAATTCACTGGAATACTTTAAACGGAGTTCCCCGGAGAATGAACTCCGGGAGGGTATAGTAGAAATTCGTATGATAAGATAAGTAGTAGGAATGAACGAAACGTTTCAATAAAAAAAAAAGATTTCTTCTTCCCCCATTCTTTTTTTTATTATTACATTACGGCGCGACAATCTCTCGGCTTTTTCGAACAAAACTTCAATCTGAGTTCGAATTAGAGTTTTGATTCGATTGAGGAATAGGCTTATTTATTTCTGGTTCTAGGACCAGTAGTTCTAGGGATCGACCCGGTTCTCTCAAACTGTTTCTCATTATTAAGAAAAGGTAACGAAGATAAAATACGAGCTTGTTTTATAGCAATAGTAATTAATCGTTGTTGTTTCAAGGTTAATCTATTCACTCGTCTAGATAATATTTTTCCTTGCTCACTAATAAATTGATTAATTAAACTCATGTTTCTATAATCAATTCGATCCCCCGATCCAATTGGGGGCAAACGCCTATGAAAAGATCGCTTGGATTTATGAAAGGGCCGCTTGGATTTATCCATGGTTTATTTCTTATTTCTAAAATCCTATTTCTTCATTCATTTCGGATCCGACCAAAATAGGACTGGATTTGTATATATTATATATGTATATGTAATTTCTTCCTCTTCCTTGGAAGAGTGGCACACGCGTTCCGTTCGATTTATTTCTTTATCTCCCCATGAATCGTATGTTTGTAACAATAAGGGCAGAATTTTTTCAAGTCCAATTGACTAGGTGTATTGTGTCGATTCTTTTGAGTAATATATCTGGAAATGCCCCGCGATTCTTTATTCAAACCATTTCGGACACAACTGGTACATTCCAAAATAACTACTACTCTGACATCTTTACCCTTAGCCATGAACCTCCTTTGGATTTTGAATTCACTCAATTCTTCTATTTTCGATTCGAACCGAAGCGAAGAAGAAAGGAATGAAAAATAAATAGACGAGAAGTTGCTAACTCGAAATCCAATTCAATTATGAAAGATTTCGTTGCAATCAATAGAGTAATCAAATTATTAAGTAATACAAATATTTCTAACTATCAATTATTCCCAATCCCAGTATTTCATTTAGTATCTTGTATGATCTTGAACAGCCTGCCCTCGACCCACATTTCCATTTCTGTTCTCCCTATATTAACCCGAACCCGAGTTTCGATGAGATTCAATCCACTTTTATTCTTTACTCTTTCTTTCCTATCCTAAAGAACCGAAAAAAGGGGGGGTTAGTCACAGAGAATTTATTGTATCTCTAATCTTCTTGATCCCTTCCCATGTCAATAACTAGAATGAAAAAAAGGGGAATGTCAACGCATCTGGGAATAAACGATTGATCTCTATCAATAGACCCGCCAAAGACCCGAACCATAGAGTAGTTAGCACAGGTGCCGTGGAGAGATATGTTTTTATATCTCGCATTGAAAATCCTCCTTCTTTTTCTTTAACTTTATTGACTTTATTGTATATTGTAATACATATATGATCAGATGCATATGTAGTTAAAGATCATTTGTACGGGGAATCTCTAACCAAAATGGATATATACAACGATCCGGTAGATGAAATCTACCTGTCCCTAAAACAGAAAAAGATGAACCCTTCTTCCTGAGCACTACTGATAAATATTCATTCCTTTATACGTTTATACGTTAGGTATGTATATAATTCTTTATAAGAATGAAACCAAAAAACCAAAAAGAAGAAATGGCAAAATAAATTCTATTTAGATAGAGGAAATTGTGATGTGGAAAACAAAACATGGATTCCCTACAATGGCACTGTACAACAAATGAAAGGGATGTAGCGCAGCTTGGTAGCGCGTTTGTTTTGGGTACAAAATGTCACGGGTTCAAATCCTGTCATCCCTACTTATCACTTCTCCTATGGACAGTAACGAGGGGTCAATTGAGATCGATTAAAATTGGACACAATCTACCATTTTATGATACTATACATACAAGATGTATTGGGGGTACAAAAAGAATCCTTTTCTTGACATCCGTATCTCCCATCATAATAAAGCGCTCTTAGTTCAGTTCGGTAGAACGTGGGTCTCCAAAACCCGATGTCGTAGGTTCAAATCCTACAGAGCGTGATTCTGTTCTTTTAATGTTGAATCACAATAAAATAACTTCACTAACTTGAACTGCAACCTGAATTTGACCTCCTGGAGATTAAGG